TAGGAAACGATCTTAGAAACCAATCGCGCTCCGGAAAAAAATCGCAATATCGTATTCGTTTAGAAGAAAAACAAAAATTGCGTTTTCATTATGGTCTTACAGAACGACAATTACTAAAATACGTTCGTATCGCCGGAAAAGCAAAAGGGTCAACAGGTCAGGTTTTACTACAATTACTCGAAATGCGTTTGGATAACATCCTTTTTCGATTGGGTATGGCTTTGACTATTCCTCAAGCCCGCCAATTAATTAACCATAGACATATTTTAGTTAATGGTCGTATAGTAGATATACCAAGTTATCGCTGCAAATCCCGAGATATTATTACAGTGAGGAATGAGCAAAAATCTAGAGCTTTGATTCAAAATTTTCTTGATTCATCCGCCCATGAGGAATTGCCAAAACATTTGACTCTTCACACATTCCAATATGAAGGATTAGTCAATCAAATAATAGATAGGAAATGGGTCGGTTTGAAAATCAATGAATTGCTTGTTGTAGAATATTATTCTCGTCAGACTTAAACCCAACTTAACTAAAATAACAAAACAAGAGTTCGTACAACTTTCCCCCTTTTTGCCTAAGTTTAAGTTAAGGTTAAGTAAAGGGACACAAGATAAGGGATTTTCTTTTTCGCCCATTCATGTATCATAGATCAGTAGAGATATTTTCATCCCTTATTTGCTCTTTCTAGTATTTTACGTATCAAAGAAATTAGGAATAGAGAATCTATATCAAGGTCTAACTGTTTGGTATCCTGATACATTGTGGTCGGTAACGTAAGATTGGTGAATTGACGGAAGGGACGGAAAGACCGGAACGGAAAGAGAGGGATTCGAACCCTCGGTAAACAAAAGCCTACATAGCAGTTCCAATGCTACGCCTTGAACCACTCGGCCATCTCTCCTACACAATGATTATGACTGAGCACCGGGGTGAATTGCGAGTTATTCCATTTTTTTTAACAGGAATACACAAAAAATGGTAGAATGTAGAAGGTTTATTTTAATGAGTTTGCTTTTATGTTATTTCGTACTGTACAATTCCTTTATTTGTGGGATCATTTTCTCACGAGAGGTAGAGGTAATGAAAAGATTTATAGAATAGAATGGATTACTACCTATGCCTAGATCACGTATAAATGGAAATTTTATTGATAAAACCTTTTCAATTATAGCCAATATCTTATTACGAATAATTCCGACAACTTCAGGAGAAAAAGAGGCATTTACCTATTACAGAGATGGTGCGATTTGATTATTATTATTCTTTTTTTGTTTTATTTGCCACTTCAGTCTTAGGAATAGGAAAAAGACATATGATTCGGGATAGAAAGAAAAAAGATTATTGAAAGAAATCTACGCTTGTTGAAGGTGAAGTTTATAATATAACTAAAGCAATCCCTTCTGTCGTGTCTCCACGATTAATGCAGCCTCAGATGCTTCAATTGTTGATTCTAGTATTGAGCGAAAGGTTACACCTACGGTACGTGCAGGTCAATCCTACTACACTAATACCAATAGGCAGCATAGGGGAAAAAGCACTACGCCTAGAAATCAACAACACGAAAACTTTGTTATAAATGACCCCTTTTCCTTCATCGGGATCGGGACTAAGAAAAATGATTGGGACAACAAACATCCATCTCGTTCGTACTTTGGATACCCGTATAACCATCGAAGACTGTTGAAGTGACTAATTCCTGGAATTTAAGGGGCGTTGAGAACAAAGAAATTGTTTAAGTTTCTATTTTGATCTAGTAGCAACACGCTTGGTGTTAAGAAAAGATCTTTTACAGGAAGGTTGGCTATAGATTTCTTGTAAAAACATTAGCCCCACTCAATTCATAATGACATCAATTTTTTCATAAATTCTTCTTATTATGCCCATAAAGGAGGAGCCGTATGAAATGAAAATCTCACGTACGGTTCTGGAACGGAGAATTCTTTAAATCGAATGACGACCGTAACGGATGTCGGCTCAATCCGAAGGAAATTATGCGGAAGCATTACAGAATTATTATGAAGCTATGCGACTAGAGATTGATCCCTATGATCGAAGCTATATACTCTATAACATAGGCCTTATCCACACAAGTAACGGAGAACATACGAAAGCTTTAGAATATTATTTTCGGGCATTAGAACGAAACCCGTTCTTACCACAAGCTTTTAATAATATGGCTGTGATCTGTCATTACGTGCGACTATCTCCACTATAGAAAAAAAAAAGGAAAGAAAGAGCAGCTAGGAAATTCAAAACTAGAAAAAAATAGGCTTTATACATATGCATCGTCCAAAAAACGGTTTTTATCAGCTGTAGCAAAGAAATAAACTTCATAGAAGTCGAAATAGGAAGAATAGATATGCCTAAATTCAAAATTTTATTCTATGGATAAAGGATCTAATTTGATTGAAGAAGCATCGTAAAGATCAATTAGCGAGGTTTTTGGCCGATACAATTAAGAACTGCTTTTTTATGTCATGATATGACATAAAAG